AGCAGCAGCTCGTAGACCACCTAAAAAGGAATATTTATTATTTGAACCATATCCTGACATAAGAAGTCCAATGGGAGCAATACTTGCAACCGCAATCCATAAAAAAACCCCGATATTGAGATCGGCCAAAACAAGGCGATAGTCAAAAGGAATTACTGAATAACTTAGTAGAATTGATATGACTGCTATGGATGGTCCGATACTGAATAAACGAGTATCTCCTCGAGATGGAAGAAGATTCTCTTTGAAAAGTAGTTTTGTCCCATCTGCTAGAGCTTGAAGAACTCCTAAAGGACCGGCGTATTCGGGTCCAATACGTTGTTGCAGCCCTGCGGATATTTCTCTTTCTAACCATACAATTACTAGTACGCCTATTGTGATTCCCAATACAAGAGTCAAAATAGGAACAAGCACCCATATAATTCCATAGATCTCTTTTAAAGATTCCACTCTGTAAAAAGAATTGATATCTTGTATTTCCGTTGTATCAATTATCATTTCAACGATCAACTTCTCCCATAATGATATCTATGCTACCTAGTATTGTCATAATATCAGCCAATTTCATTCTTTTAACTAACTGAGGAAGAATTTGCAAATTGATAAAACCCGGCGGGCGAATTTTACATCTCCAAGGAAAACCACTCTGATCCCCTAGCAGAAAAATTCCCAATTCGCCCTTTGGGGCTTCGACTCTCACATAAAGTTCTTGTTTCGGCAATTCAAAAATAGGAGAAGGTTTTTTACTAATGAATCGATATTCAAAATCATGCCATTCTGGATACCTATCTCTATCAAAGTATCGGATTTCTAAATTCTCATAGGGCCCCCCTGGAATTCCTTCCAGAGCCTGTTGAATAATTTTTATGGATTCTGTCATTTCACCAATTCGGACTAAATAACGAGCTAATGAATCCCCTTCTTTTTGCCATTGGACTTCCCAATCCAATTCGTCGTAACACTCATAATGATCAACTTTACGAAGATCCCATTGTATTCCGGAAGCTCGCAGCATTGGTCCTGATAAACCCCAATTTATTACTTCGTCTCTACCAATAATTCCTACGCCCTCAACGCGTTCTAAAAAAATAGGATTTCGTGTAATAAGTTTTTGATATTCAGTAACTCCCGTAAAAAAATAATCGCAGAAATCCAAACATTTATCTATCCAGCCATAAGGTAGATCAGCCGCTACTCCTCCGATACGAAAATAATTATGCATCATTCTCATACCAGTGGCAGCTTCGAATAGATCATATATGAATTCTCTTTCTCTGAAAATATAGAAGAAAGGAGTTTGTGCACCAATATCTGCCATAAAGGGGCCGAGCCATAAAAGATGAGAAGCTATACGACTCAATTCCAACATAATTACTCTGATATAACTGGCTCTTTTAGGTACTTGAATATTTCCTAACTGTTCTGGCCCATTTACAGTTATTGCTTCTGTGAACATAGTAGCTAAATAATCCCAACGAGTTACATAAGGCAGATATTGTATAATTGTTCGGTTTTCCGCAATTTTTTCCATTCCTCTGTGTAAATAACCCAATATAGGTTCACAGTCAATAACATCTTCACTGTCCAGAGTAACGATGAGTCGAAGAACCCCATGCATTGACGGGTGGTGGGGGCCCATATTGACTATCATGAGATCTTTTCTTGTAGCTGGTATATTCATAAATTTTTCCTCGATTTATTCTTCCATGAATTGCGTAAAACGAAAAAAAAAGTTCATCAAAATTCAAGATCTAATAAATCAAATAATTCAAAATGACTTTTCAAATTAACGAATTTTTGATTCCCGAATACCCAACCTATTAATTAAGTTTTTATAACGTACTCTATTTTTCTTTGACAAATAAGACAGCAGCCGTTGCCGTTTTCCCAGAATTTTACGTAGACCTCTTTGAGATAAATAGTCTTTTCTGTGCAATTCCAAATGTGAAGTAAGTCTTCTTATTTTATTGGTGAAACTCAATACTTGGAATTCAACGGATCCCCTGTTTTCTTCTTTTTCTTCTTGCGAAATAATTGAGATGAATGAATTTTTGACCATAAAAAGGAATCGCCCCTCTCTCTTTTTTTTGAGATATTTTTATCGATATATATATTTCTTGATCAGTAATAATAATAATAATGCTACTCATTTGAATTTGATATACATAATAATCTTAATTTCGTTAAGAATTCTTAATTTTGTCAAATAAAATTACTTAATTTAGTACTCTAATTTAGTACTCAATAATCAATCCAATTTTTAAAATTGGATTCGGATAGGATATCCTATACAAAAGTATAGTCTATTTCTGTACTCACAAAAAAATAAACAATAATTTAAACCGAAAAAAAAATAAGAAGATTTTGTTGATTCATTTTAGATCGAATTAATATAATACAACGCCTCATTAAATTAAATTAGTATCATGTATCATAATGAAATGTAAGATAATGGGTATGTTTATTTCTTTGTCTTCATATACTCGATATGGTACGGAAATATAGTAAAAATGTACCATTAATTACTTTTCAATCGCGGATACATATGAATCCTTGTCATACTGAAACGACTCCCATTATTGGTATCAAACCAATAGCGATTCATACAAGCTAAATCTTCTAATCGATAATTGGGCCAAAGAAAGAACTTTAATTTAATTAGTTTCTTTTTATCTCTATCAAGATTTTTTCTTTTATTCAACAAAACTTGATCGAAATTTGTTACCTTATTTCCATTGCATCCATTGCAAAATACTGTATTTCTATGGATATTGTTTCTATTCCTAGAATTGACAAAAATTAGAATTCTCAATTCTCTACGATGCCTCGGGGATAAAATATTTTCAAGAACAAGCAAATCATAATGATTTTTGTCTCTGTTTCCAGTCATTTTTTGATGTATTGCAATGGATTCATAAAAAGTATTCTTATTTTTATCAACATAGCCATAGCTTTTTTCTAGGTATCTTTGATTAATTCGGTGCTTACTCTTATGAACCAATGAAATACCTATGGTTTTATATATAATAAATTTTCCATCATTTTTTACAGACAGACGAACTGGTTCGATAACCAATATTCCCCTTTTCATCAATTCTGTAAGATGTAAATCCTTCTGGAACATCATAATATCCAGATTCATTTCTTCCCTTTGAATAGCGGATATAGCAATTTCTCTTGGATTTTTTATTCTAAGCAGGAGACAATATACTTTGATGTTATTGAGGATTCTTTGATTTAAAGAATCATCCCATCTCAATTGAAAATGCAAATACCTTTTTAGGAACAACTCAAGCTCTGCTTCTAGGTTATTCTTGTATTTCTTTTTGTTTCTACGTTTTTTCATGTCTGATCCCTTATAATCTTCTCCAACATCTTTTTCTTGGTTTTTTTCTTGGTTTTTTTTTTGGTTTGAGAGAGCTGATTCGAGATCTGCTTGGTCCGCTAATTTTTTTTCTCCTTGATTTCGATTTTCTAATTCAAAAGTTTTTTTTTCATTCGATAATATAAAAATATCTCTTTTTTTCTTTCCAGTGATACTTTTATGTTTATTAATATGTTTATTAACATTTTTATTTACATTAAAATTGAAAATAAGTAATTTGATTGGTATGACCCACGATTTAATCTTATATGTATTATAAAGTATCACAAATTCTGGGAAAAACCAAAGTTCTAGATTCGATATGGGACGACTTAGTATTTCTTCATTCATTCCCATCCAATCCACAAGAGGTTTTTTTTGATTGAATGGGTTAATTTTTTGATCTTGATGAATCGTGAAATAAAAAAGACCTTTCTTATCAATTTTATCGATTATTTGATAATTATTAATCTTAGTCTTAGTATTTTTATTTCTGTTGGTGACAGTATCAATATCGACCCGGGCCTTAATATCGGTCTTCTTTCTAAGACAAAAATTGAGAATTTTCCAATCAAAATATTTTCGATCCATATTTTTTTCTATATCTATACTATCATCTTCTACTAGATAATTATTGATAAGGATACCTTCCATCATATCAAATGGTTTGCGTTTAGGCGTATTGTAAGTATAAGAAATCTCTTGGTTATTATTTACTTGTAATGGCACTCCATAGATATATGAGTCTTTCTTATCCTCATAATTAATCGATTTATACGAAAAAAGATCATATCTATATTGTTTTTTAAAATTTTCTTTTTTATTTAGTAAGAAATCTATTTCAAAATTATTTTGTTTTTCGTAATCAATTAATCGGTTTTTTTCATATGAATCACATTTGTTTAAATCTTTATTTTTAGTCATACGGCATTGATATTGATTGACTCTATTTCGCCATTTTTGCGGTACTAATCTCGACCATCTAATCTGAGATAAATCATATTGATAATGATCCTTTAGCCAGTTTTTCCATTCATTAATTACAGAATTTCGAAGGTTCTTATGTTGTCTTAATTCGGAATCAAACATTTCTTGCGTTCCAACAAAATACTCTTTTATTTCATTCTTAATAAAAAAAGATGTTCTGTAATATTTAAAGACATATCTTAACTTATATAAGTTACTGACTTGGGTTTGTGATAATTTGTAGAATACATATGCTTGTGACAAGTAAGATAAGTCCAAAAAAATATGTGAATTCTTATTAATACAAAGTGACCTTTTTATAGTTGAAATAAAGTTAATTATACTTTGATTTGTTTTATCAATTCTTTCTGGATTTGCTTCATTATTGTAAATGTATTTATTAATAATTTTTTTTGTTAATTCAATAAAAAGCTGGGCATTGATTCTAGGGATATTAATGATACACAGAAAGATATCTATGTATATCTTTTCAATAAAAAATTTTAAAAAATAATGGGATTTACGAAGTAATCGAATATTTTTTCTTTTTAATATCCGCCAAATATTTTTTGGTGATTCTAATCTTTTATCTTCATAACTTATTTTGTTAGGGTTAATATTTATCTCTCGAGTTATAAACCCTCTTTTCTTGTCTTTTTTCATTTTTTCT